GGATCAAATGGGCTCCTCCTCCTTTTGGTATTTTGAAGTTGAACACAGATGGTTCTTCAAGGAATGGCATGGCAGCAGGTGGTGGCATTATTAGGGACTATAAGGGCTCCGCTTTGGTTGCTTTTTCTACCTTTTATGGCCCAGGTACCAACACATTTGCAGAAGCCAGAGCTCCCCTTTTTGGTCTGATGCTTTGTTACAGATTAGGCTACTCCAAAGTAGCAGTGGAGAGTGAAAAAAAATCATTTTTGATAGCATCTGTGGAGGTGCAGTCCCTTGGACAGTCCCTTATATGATCAGATCTTTCAAAACTTTCTTACTTCCTTCCATGTCCATCTCTCATATCTACAGGGAAGGGAATCAAAGTGCAGACACTTTAGCTACCCATGGCTCCATCAGGAACATTTTGAATTTCTTTCTAATGGCTCTCTTCCTACTGCCTCTCTTGCCTAAAGAGGTCAGTCCACCGCGTGTCTGTCTTCCAGTTCCTTGACTCCCAAACCTTGGGTCATTGATTCTGCCCCCGCTTAGGTTAGCTGTGCTTCCTTAAATATCGGGTTGCCAAGGGTTGTTTCCGGAGGAAATGGGATTCGAACCCATGATTTAGCAGTTGGTTGAGCAGTCGTGGCGGACAAACACAAACAGCAAGCAAAGTCTTGGCTCGCTCTCATTGGGAGGCTGTTCAACCAGACTGACGAAGTTGAGTATTGACACAAACAATAAGAGGACGAGCTTCCCTGAGCGATTTCGATCACCTAGCAGGCCTTTTATTTGGTAGGTAACATCGCCAAAGCGTATCATCAGATTTGACTACGAAGGAAGGAACTCGGCAGAAGATCGGTCTGCAAGAAAGGCCTACTTATCCACGGGTTCATTGACAAAACCGCCGTAGGAATGGAGACCTTTCAATAGAGCGGAGGCGAACTGATCAACGAGAAAGAGGCCCTACTCACTACAAAGGAATACACCACAAGATCGAACTGCACTCATGCCTCTCCCGCATCAAGTTGACCGCCAGACTGGAGCTTCGTAACATGTTGACGAAGACCTCCGAACTGAGGGTTCGGTCAGTACAAGAGACTACTTTGTCTCCTCGGAAGAAGAATAGCCCCGCTCTCTAGCCGACTGATCCCGTTGATCAAACTGGGAGGGAACGTGTCACATTAGAGGTGAACGATCAGAGGTGTCCTCTAATCACTACGATGAGCTGGTCCCTCTTTTAGTAGACTCAGCTATGAATATTCATTCAAAAATGAATGCCGGGCTCTTTCTTTCACAGCTAACCCCATTTTCTTAATGCCGAGACTTTCTCTTTCGTCGAGCCCCGAGCTTGTGGTCCTCCTTTGAGTTTGGGTTCAATTGGATGAATCTGTCAAGTCAAGGTCAACGTACGTAGCAGCAAGGATGGTGCATCGCCTATTTCTCGTTCTCGCTCGGGAGCCAAAACGAACACGCCTGCTACCTACTGTACTGGACCTTCGACCAGGCATTCTACCTTTGTCGAATCGGAACCAATACCACTGCATTGAGCTCGAACAGTTGAGCGGCCGCCGGCCCTTCCGTGCACAGATATAGATTCATTCTTCGTACCTGGTCCAGCCTCACAACCCTTCGCGGGTTGGTAAGAAGTCAGTCTTGTTTGGTAAGACGGAATTTGACAAAGAAAAGAGAGTGCTCGCCCCGGCCAACAAAGACCGTAATTACATAGATAACTGCTCCTCCCCTTCTCCGTCTTTAAGGCTTTAAGGCGAACCGTATGGCGGCTGGAAATAAAGACGACCTCACCTTCTCGTAGATGGTGTCAGTGAGAGCCATTTTAGTACCCCCCGTTGACCTTTTTTTGTAGATAGAATCTTCAATGAGTGGAAACAAGCAACCTTACTAAGCTAAGAAAGGTGCTTGTTGAGTAAGGCCGGCTTTCTTCGAATGCTTGAGCGCTTCTTTCTCATATCGATCATTCAATATCCTTGACTTTTCAATAAGGGGCGCGTTAGCTAGGCCGTTTTCTTGCAGGAGTGCTAGCGCGCGCCCTTACGTTTTCTTCGCTTGCTCTGCAGTACGAGCCTCATACAAAGCCGCGCCTAATATGATATGATGAAGAGGGGCCGCCCTCTTTTATTTTCCGCACCAATCCTTATTTACTACTACATCTTTTTTGGGGTGTATAGCTCAGTTGGTAGAGCATTGGGCTTTTAACCTAATGGTCGCAGGTTCAAGTCCTGCTATACCCAAACCTAACTTGCACTATACTATGAGTAAGGATGCGTAGTAGCGCAAAGAGCACTCTTTGGCCTTTAGATTAGAGGCGCTTCGCCGTCTTTGATTGGATGGAAACAGATATCTAAAGTGTGCAGTGAAGGATCTTTATATTATAGGTAGCCAGCCAAAGCGCTTACCTTTCATCAAAGGGGCCGTAATCAGCCTCAAGATTTTAGATTCCGTAAGTAACTCAGTGAGTGCCTTTCTAAGAAAGAAGGGCTTGGAAGAAGAAAATGAAATACGAACAACCGCGCTGGTTGTAATAGATCGACTTTCATGCTAGTTCTTGCTCCAGCATGAAAGTTCCATTTCAGGGAAGGACGACGTACTATGATACTTTCTGTTTTGTCGAGCCTTGCTTTGGTCTCTGGTTTGATGGTTGTACGTGCTAAAAATCCGGTACATTCCGTTTTGTTTCCCATCCCAGTCTTTCGCAACACTTCAGGGTTACTTCTTTTGTTAGGTCTCGACTTTTTCGCTATGATCTTCCCAGTAGTTCATATAGGAGCTATAGCCGTTTCATTCCTATTCGTTGTTATGATGTTCCATATTCAAATAGCGGAGATTCACGAAGAAGTATTGCGCTATTTACCAGTGAGTGGTATTATTGGACTGATCTTTTGGTGGGAAATGTTCTTCATTTTAGATAATGAAAGCATTCCATTACTACCAACCCAAAGAAATACGACCTCTCTGAGATATATGGTTTATGCCGGAAAGGTACGAAGTTGGACTAATTTGGAAACATTGGGCAATTTACTTTATACCTACTATTCCGTCTGGTTTTTGGTTCCTAGTCTGATTTTATTAGTAGCCATGATTGGGGCTATAGTACTGACTATGCATAGGACTACTAAGGTGAAAAGACAGGATGTATTCCGACGAAATGCTATTGATTCTAGGAGGACTATAATGAGGGGGATGACAGATCTACTAAAGGAAAGTAGCTTTATATTGGTTCGAATCCAATTCGTGAGATGGCCATCTTGGTCATATAGATGTCTTGACACCCTTATTTTCTCATTTTCGAATGACTGTCCCATTCCATTTTTGGTATAACTTCAAGCCTGGACCCGCTATACGATGTATTAGTAGAACCCCTGGGATACGACGCCCTGCTCCTTGAGTATCATGGGATTGAATACCCCGACCTCCCAGAGGCTCCCGAGAAAGCTATTTCAGCCTTCCGGACAGTTAAGGGCAATTCCTACGTCCCTCATCGGTCTGAATCCCCACCCCCGCATAACACTTACTAGATTTTGAAAGAAAAACTGAAAAAACGCTTCACTTCCTGACCTTATTCTCGAGTAGGAAGGGTTCTCGCTACTAAAGAAATTTCTTCAGTTGAAGTAGCTCTTTCCTGAGATGTCTTTCAAGCTGAAGAAGGAAGGGCGCTTTCCTTCGTTGAACACAAGACAGACGGGGACAAATCCAATCCCTTAATTCTTTGATCCCAATTCAATTGTTGTTTGATGTAATAATAGAGGTGTCAGGCTCAGACCCTGAGAAAGATGACATGCGGCTAGTCCCAACTCTTAGTCTCGTAGTCTTGAAACTCAGCCGTACTTCCTTTGGCTTTCGATCCCCTCGTTCACAAAGGGGCGCAACTGAAGCTCATCTAACGATGTTATAGTGGCTGTTCGCTCCTCTTTCTCTTCCTCTTTTTCTGCTTCTGCTAGGATTTTGTCCTGATAGCGCCGTGCTTGTTCAAGAAAGAGAGAGTCCCTTTGACGGAGAGAAAGACTCCGGGGATAGATAGTCAATGGCCTATGAGGAAGACATCTCCTCTGTTTTTGCTCTTCTTTTTGGCCTTTGGGCTTTTTGACTGTCCAACTCAATATCTTAAAATATAAGTCATCTTTCTTCAAAGGCCGTTGACTCTGCTTCCTTGATTGAATAATCGAAGGTGAATCAATCAGACAGGACGGACGTGTGATAACAACACTTGCTTTCGTGCTGGAATTCCCCTTGGCGTCACTCACCTCTCTTTCCCTTGCTTTGCTCCCGTTTACCACAATGGCTGTCTCGCTGTCTACTGGAGCTCGGATCCGACTCAAAGTGGGTTCGTGTGTATGCGCCCTGCCCAGAGCTAGCCTGAAAGAAAGTTCAATAAAAATGATTGACACTTGAAAGTAAGGTGAAGACTCTTTCCCCTAATTCATCCATGAATATACTTTTTTCGCTAAGAAAGCCTCTACTGGGCGGGCTACTCCAATAATTACTTTTTTCTGGGTTCTTTCATAACATAAAGTCATCTAAACAACAGCTTTTAGCTTGCTTCTTGATTGTGGCGATCCCCTTCTTCTGTTCTTGACTCGTACCTGAAGCTAAGCCGGACTCAAGGAGGCTTCAAAGCCAGATCTTCGTCTTTCATATAGAAAGGAGACCTCTCCTTCTCAGGTTATCCCATTTTTTGCTTGAATCCGGCCGTCAACTTCTTCAACTGCTGATGCCGCTGACCTATATGGTGTGCTTTTCGTTCCTTTTGCTTCGAGCGCCCTTTCCCCTTCTCCGCACTCAAGTTGCTGTCTTTCCTATGGCTTGGACCCTTTCCGTGCCTCTGAGGAAAGATTCTCGCTACTCAAGAAATTTAGTAAGTGAAGTTCTCCTATCAGCTTAAAAAGGGCTTTCTCAGGTCGACCTTTCTTTAGGTTAAGTGGCGTGTAGCTAATCTCGCTAATATCTCAGATCGGGGGACAACTCTGTCTCCGCTTCTGCTCGTGCACTCGTTAAAGCAAACTCATGGCCTAGTTGGTGAATGAGCCTACAAGTGGTAACCGCTCTGTATCCGTCATCTCTTTTGAAGAAACTGCTGAGCTAGATGCGGCGCTTTCAAAATCCCGTGACTCTCAGTCATCTATCTTCTTTTCACCTGAAAATGTTGGATTGGGGGAAGGCTTTCCTTCTTTGTTGACTTCAACTGATACCGGCCGATAGCCCAATCTCTTAGTCTCGGAACTAATTGTCTATCTAGTAGCCACTCCTTGCTTTGATGAGTTAAGTGAAATGAAAGTCGATTTTGATCCTATATCGCAGCATCATGACTCGTCAATGAAGCCGACATGGGGCTAGAGTCATCACATCAAGTATTGGGCACGTGGGTGAGTGAACTCTAGTTGTGCTTGAGTTGCGATCCGCTCCGGTCAAGTCGAACCTTGCCAATTAGCTTCTGGAGATCGGGTTCTCACTACCAGTCCAAGTGGGAATTCTTCTAAGAAAGCCCCTTCTTCTAGTCTTTATCTTGAATCTTTCTTATTGTCTTTCCCTTTCATCTTGATATCAACTCTGACATTAACAAAGCATCGGGCGGGGAAGCTTTCAATATTATGATGAAAGATACTATCGGAGAAGGTCCCACTCTGCTTGCGTCCGCTAGCTGACGACGTGTGTAACGCATGCTCCTGTTCCGCGGTTGGTGTTATATATAGAAGTTCTTGGTTGAGAGTATCGGGTCTTCAATTAGGGCTGATCTCCTCAACGCATCCGCTGTTCAATCATCTGCTGCTGATGGTCTTGTTGTCGCAGACGGTCTTCTGTTGGCAATTGAATCAACTCTTACTGCTCGAGTAGACGGTCTTCTTGGTGAGTGAATCATCTTCATCCTATAATAATAAGGACATTTACACCACCTATTACAGGTCAGGTCCTAAAGCTATAGTGTAATTCCCTGTGACTATTGACAGGAGATCCTTCTATGCTTTCACCGATAATCACATCCAACTACATCCAGGAATCGCATCTGCCAGATGTGGTTTCGGGACCAGGCGTGTAACCTCGATAGCATGTGCCCTAGCCACCCAAGCCTATTAGTCGCTTAGATAAAGAAGGAAGCCCTTCGGGAGCTATTCTTTCCCTGATATTGGCAGGACTTACTAGCCCCTAGCTGTTTCAATGGTAGGAGCAGGGGATTGAAGAGGGACATCCGTGCTAAGAAGAAGGGACTGCAGCCCCAAGGTGTAGCATCAGTTCCAGACAACCGCTCAAGTTCAAGTAAAGGCTTCTGTCCTAGGAAGAAAGGCTCGAAAGCCTAAAGCTATGATTTATACTTGCTCTCTCCCTGAAGTGGATGTGGAAAAGCGGGCGCTAATGCAAGGAAAGGAGGTGTTGTTCGTCCACTTCTGCTCCAGCTGAGAAATTCCCTTGTAGTCAGAGGAAACTCAAACGTAAGCTAGAACCGGAGAAGAGAAGATACTTTAGGTTTAGTCCTATTGCCTGGAAGTAGAGGGGAGTTCACTCACACCCGGGGCTGCTTCATTCTCCTAAGCCTCAGAATAGACACCTTGCTGAAGCCCTAGGAGGGGAAGGAGTTAGTCTTCTAGTTTATCCCAGACTTATTGGAAATGGAAAGCCAGGGGAATGCTACCAACTCCCTTTACTCCCACGTTGGAAAGCATATGAACTTGACTGAACTGAATGACCAGCCCCGGGCCGGGGTAAAAGAAGAAGGGATAAGATAAGACAGTAGCACCCACCACTCTGTCAGTAGAAGGTTATCCAGTCGATCTTCGTAAGTAAGTAAGTAACACTTTCATCGATGATTCCTCTAATCCTCTAAAGGCTTAGAAGGGAGCTGAACCGTTTATCTCTATGAAATTCTTTGGCAGAGGGACTAGAAAGTGGCCTCACTTCGCTCGCCTCCCTCCGGTCGCCTCGTTCCCTTGCTTTTCCATTGCTTTGATCCTCTGTCTCTGAAACCTTCCTTAATTAAGTGGAGAATTCCTTCGTACTTGAGTGTCCCAATGAGCCCGTAGGCAAGGTCCTTACTATTTTCACGCATGACATGAGGTTGTCTACCTCACTAGTATTTGAACTGGAATGCCAGGCGGAGGAGTGTAACTGCCTTATCGCGCTATCCGACTTGTATGTGAAAAGCATTTCGTACTCGTAACTGATCCCTTCCTAGCGAAAGGTGTGCTCCAATGAAAAGTACACTAGACCAGTCGCGCCCCTTTTTACGACCAAGTCACAATGGAAACAATGTATCTCTCTGGGGATGCGAAGAATATTTGAAAGCACTTTCGAACCATCACACGGATTCCAACCCAACTGCCCATGATATGGTAAGAACGGAATGGAAGGGAAAAAAAAGTCTTCTATGCGCAGACGTGAAAGCTCTATCAATAGAACTAGCTTCTTTTTATTTAGAGAGGAACGATTCCCTCGTCTGAGAATCGTCATTCACGCACTATTCCTCCCCACTAAAAAAAGCGATTGAGAATCTCGAGAACCTAAACAAAAATG